ATTTCAAGTGATATTTCGTGGAAGTGTTTCCGTAGGCTTCTTCGGGTCGAAGAAATGATTCATCGAAATAATGAGTCACCATTGATATTGACACATCTGAGCTCGCCAAATATTCGGGAGTTCCTCTATTCAAGCCTTTTACTTCTTCTTCTTGCTGGATGTCTCGTTCAGGTACTTCTTTTCTCTGTTTCCCTAGACTCTAGTGAGTTACAGACAGAGTTCGAGAGGATAAAATCTTTGACGATTCCATCATACACGATTGAGGTGTACAAACTTGTGGATGGGTATCCTAAATCTGAACCGAATTCTTTCTGGTTAAAGAATCTCTTTCTAGTTGCTCGGGAACAATTAGAAGATTTTCTAGCAGAAATACTGGGTTTTGCGCTATTTGGTGGTGGTCCCGCTTATGGGGTCAAATTTATACAGAAGAGATTTTTCAATCTCATCGATCTCATAAGTATCATACCAAATCCCATCAATCGAATCACTTTTTCGAGAAATACGAGACATCTAAGTCATACAAGTAAAGAGATCTATTCATGGATAAGAAAAGGGCAAAGGTTTCAGACTCATGATGAAATAGAATCCTGGATCGAGACCTGTGATTGGTTTTTGGATGAAGAGAGAGTTTACTCGTTTCATTTCTCCACCTTAAGGCCAGAAAAAGGGATTGATCAAATTCTATGGAGTCTGACTCATATTGATCGTTTAGTAAAGAGTGACTATGGTTATCAAATGTTTGAACAAGCGGGAGCAATTTACTTACGATACTTAGTTGACATTCATCAAAAGGATCTAATGAATTATGAGTTCAATACATCCTGTTTAGCAGAAAGACGGCTATTCCTTGCTCATTATCAGACAATCACTTATCCACAAACCTCGTGTGGGGCTAATAGTTTTCATTTCCCATCTCATGGAAAACCAAAACCCTTTTCGTTCCGCCTAGCCCTATCCCCCTCTAGGGGTATTTTTGTGATAGGTCCTATAGGAACTGGACGATCCTATTTGGTCAAATCCCTAGCGGCAAACTCCTATCTTCCTTTCATTACGGTATTTCTTAACAAGCTGGATTTGCAAACAGTTATTGATGATCTCGATCCTGATGAGGACTATATGGAAGCGCTTGATGGTGTGGATATTGATGGTATTGATGATGATAGCGATCCTGCTAAGGAATATATGGATGCGCTTAAAGATGTGGATGATATTAATGATCGTGACTATATTTATTCGAACTTGGACTCGGACCCGGAGCTGAGGGAGGAGTATACGGTGGATGATGAGATACTTAGGTATATCATCGAGTTGGAAATAGATCTAGCTTCTATCAACTTGCAATTCGAATTGGCAAGAACAATGTCTCCTTGCATAGTATGGATTCCAAACATTCATGATCTGTATGTGGATGAGTCGGAGTCCCTCGGTTTATTATTGAACTATCTCTCCGGGGATTGTGAAAGACGGTCCACTAGAGATATTCTTGTTATTGCTTCGACTCATAGTCCCCAAAAAGTGGATCCCGCTCTAATAGCTCCGAATAAATTAAATACATGCATTAAGATACGAAGGCTTCTTATTCCACAACAACGAAAGCACGTCTTCACCCTTTCATATACTAGGGGATTTCACTTGGAAAAGAAAATGTTCCATACTAATGGATTCGGGTCCATAGCCATGGGTTACAATGCACGAGATCTTGTAGCAATTACCAACGAGGCCCTATCGATTAGTATTACACAGAAGAAATCAATTATAGACACTAATACAATTAGATTCGCTCTTCATAGACAAACTTGGGAGTTGCGAGCCCATGTAAGACCGGTTCCGGATCATGGGATCCTTTTCTATCAGATAGGAAGGGCTGTTGCACAAAATGTACTTATAAATAATTGCTGCCTTATAGATCCTATATCTATCTATATGAAGAAGCAATCATGTTACGAAGGGGATCCTTATTTGTACAAATGGTTCTTCGAACTTGGAACGAGCATGAAGAAATTAACGATACTTCTTTATCTTTTGAGTTGTTCTGCCGGATTGGTCGCTCAAGATCTTTGGTCTCTACCCGGACCCGATGAAAAAAATTGGATCACTTCTTATAGACTCGTTGAGACGGATTCTGATCTAGTCGATGGCCTAGTAGAAGTAGTAGAAGGCGCTCTGGTGGGATCCTCGCTTCTTCGGCCCGAACCAAGGAATCCCTTAGAGATGATGGAAAATGGATCTCGTTCTATCTTTGATCGTAGATTTCTCTATGAATCGGAGTTAAAAGAATGGGCAGAAGGCACCGACCCGCAACAGTTAGCGGAGGATGTAGTCGATCACATAGTTTGGGCTCCTAGAATATGGCAACCTTGGGGCTTTCTATTTGATTGGATCGAAAGGCCCAATGAATTGGAATTTCCCTATTGGGCCAGGTCATTTCGGGGCAAGCCGATCATTTCTGATGAAGTTAATGATGAATATTTTGATTATGCATTTTATGGTGAAGGGGATG